AGGAAGTAATAATCCTAAAATCAAAGACGGGTATAGAAGGATATTACATTATTGTGTAGGAAGTTTCTCGTATATAGAAAATTGAAGGTGTTAGAGTCGGGGGCAAAAAGGTTCTGTTGGAATTTTTGTTCTGAATCATTGCAGTTTCCAGGGGCCGGGGGCATGTGTGGTTTTATGCAGAGATTTCTGTTTTGGGGCCCTTTTTGCTCGTGGACAGGGTTAGAGTCTTCTCTTATATTTAGCACTTTCGCTCGTAGTAGAGTTGTTATACTATTGGTGAGCCACGTATTGCAATGTTACAAACAGGTGTTTGCGTGTTACATTGTTTCAATTTTTTGGGGGGCCCTTTTTGCTCGTGGACAGGGTTAGAGTCTTCTCTTATATTTAGCACTTTCGCTCGTAGTAGAGTTGTTATACTATTGGTGAGCCACGTATTGCAATGTTACAAACAGGTGTTTGCGTGTTACATTGTTTCAATTTTTTGGGGGGCCCTTTTTGCTCGTGGACAGGGTTAGAGTCTTCTCTTATATTTAGCACTTTCGCTCGTAGTAGAGTTGTTATACTATTGGTGAGCCACGTATTGCAATGTTACAAACAGGTGTTTGCGTGTTACATTGTTTCAATTTTTTGGGGGGGGGTGGGGGGGGGGTGAATAGAGGTTTATTCCGATATCTAATATACAGTTATGTCCTTGAGATTTTTTAATGTCACTCTTGAATAATATCCTAGATAATTAATGACATGTCTTTATTTCAAGGAAATGTACAACCTTATCAACTATTCCCGTGTGCACTCTGAAATGTTAATGAAAGGAAGACAAAAAAGGATACCAGTAGCCCTATAGAAAGAATGCCCGGCATGGGGGTTGCTCCCAGACTAGTGTTCCACCATTAACTTATGGACGGGTAGAAAGCTAGTATAGAGCGTCTTCGCGGAATGGCCCTGAAGTAGGAACCAGATGCCAGGAATAATTCAATTTGTGAAACCCCCAAGTTTTTTGTCCCTCACTATCATTAAACGACAGTCCTCCTCCATAGGATGGTCGGTTCTTATTGGGCTCAACATTTGGGAGGTCAGGTATGGTTGGTACTTGGTATATATTTTGACTAGCAGTTATACTGAAAGTGCTATTGCCTGGGTGCTTTACATTATTTTTGATATATTATTTTAATGGGTTTAGTACTATTAACTTTTATATTACCTGAAACTTGGTTTAATTACAAGATGGTTGATTATACATATAATGTATTAACACCATACCGATAAAGTACAATACAAAGAATAGTTTAGCATTAGAATCCTAGCTTTGGGAGCTAGGGGTGGGGGTTAAAGTCCCCCTTCTTTGAGCAACAGGAGGGATTTGAACCCTCGACCGCCGGCTTACAAGGCCGGTGCTCTAAACTGAGCTACTGATGCAACTTAACCCGAGGGCTTTATTTTCAAGCAGGCTTGCCAAGGGTATGAAGAATAAGAAGAGAGAGAAGTAAAGGACTGAGGCGATTTGACCAATAATGATGTAAGGGTGTTCAACAGGTATTCCCCCAATTCAAGTAAGAATAATAATATCTGCAATCAGTGTTCAGAACAAAAATTGTGTTAGAGGACGAAAGACTAGGCTTCGTTGTTTGGACGTGTGAAGGAAGGGCACAAGCATGAGAATGAGGATTGAGCCAAGGAGGGCTAATACCCCTCCCAGTTTGTTAGGAATAGAGCGAAGAATGGCATAGGCAAATAGGAAATACCACTCGGGCTTAATGTGAGGGGGAGTAACAAGAGGGTTTGCAGGGGTAAAATTGTCTGGGTCTCCAAGAAGGTTGGGGGAAAACAAAGCTAGGGATGCTACCACTAGAAGGGCAACTGCAAAGCCTAAGATATCTTTGTATGAAAAGTATGGGTGGAAAGGGATTTTATCAGCGTTAGAGTTTAGGCCGAGGGGGTTATTTGAGCCTGTTTCGTGAAGGAAAATTAGGTGAATTATAGTAACTGCTGCAATTGCGAAGGGGAAAAGAAAGTGGAAAGCGAAAAATCGGGTTAAGGTAGCATTGTCTACTGAGAAGCCACCTCAGATTCATTGTACGAGGTCGTTTCCAATATAGGGTACAGCCGACAGGAGGTTTGTAATTACTGTAGCCCCTCAAAAGGACATTTGTCCTCAGGGGAGGACATAGCCAACAAAAGCAGTTATTATTACAAGTAGTAAGAGGATGACTCCAACGTTTCAGGTTGCTTTATAGGTGTATGATCCATAATAGAGTCCGCGGCCGATGTGAAAATAGATACATACAAAAAAGAAGGAGGCTCCGTTGGCGTGCAAGTTTCGGATAAGTCAGCCATAGTTTACATCTCGACAGATGTGTGCAACGGAGGAGAAGGCGGTGGCAATATCAGAAGTATAATGTATGGCAAGGAATAGTCCTGTGACAATTTGGAGAATCAAGCATATACCTAGGAGAGACCCAAAGTTTCATCAGACGGAGATATTAGATGGTGCGGGGAGATCTACAACAGCATCGTTTGCGATTTTTAGGAGGGGGTGGGTTTTGCGGAGGCTGGCCATTATGAGTTCTTGTAGTTGAATTACAACGGTGGTTTTTCAAGTCATTAGTTCCGGTTAGAATCCGGGCAAGAATCATGACTTATGTTATGTCTTTACTTCTGTTTGGGTTAGTTCTGGGCTTGTTAGCTGTAGCTTCGAATCCTTCTCCTTACTTTGCAGCTCTAGGGCTTGTTGTAGTTGCGGGGCTAGGTTGCGGGGTTTTGCTTGGGCATGGGGGGTCTTTCTTACCTTTAGTTTTATTTTTAATTTACTTAGGGGGCATGTTGGTGGTGTTTGCATACTCTGCTGCTCTTGCGGCAGAGCCATACCCAGAGAGCTGGGGGAGCGGGCCCGTACTTGCATCTATGCTAAGCTATGCTTTTGCAGTAGGTGTAGTGTCAGCATTGTTTTGAGGGGGGTGGTATGATTTCTCTTGGGCTGTTCAGGATGAGGGAGAAGCTTTTTCTAGTATTCGGGGGGACACTAGTGGGGTGGCTTTAATATTTTCCGAAGGGGGAGGACTGCTAGTAATTAGTGCCTGAGTTCTGTTGCTGACCTTATTCGTTGTGTTAGAGCTAACACGAGGGTTAAATCGAGGAGCGCTTCGGGCTGTTTAGAGAGAAATAAGAATAATTGCGAGAGATAGCGTCAGGAGAAATAGAGTTAGATAGGTCTTAACTATACCTTTCTGAATATTACTTGTTGAGGTAACAAGGGGTTTGTTTAAGGATACTAATGCTTTGGGAGCCAGCTTTTCTAGTCATGTTTGGTCTACAGTTTGCGAGGCAATGGTTTGGCCCAGTGTTAAGGTAATTTTAGGGGCGGCTCGGTGAATAACCGTTGGAAAGAAGCCTAGTATATTAGAAAAGTGGTGAGTGGGAAGAACAGGAGATTGTTTAAATTGCTTGTTGGTGAGTGAGGCGAGTTCTAGGGCAATAAAAAGTCCAAGAGCTGTCACGAGGAGGGCAGCAAGTTTAAGGCTAGTTGGTATAGTTATAACAGGTGTTTTTTCAGGCAGGAGATTAGAGGTAATTAAGAAGCCTGCAAGGATGCTTCCTCAAGCTAGGCGTTTGATAGGGTTAATAACCGCAGGATTATTTTCATTAATAGGTGATAAAGAATTAAATCGAGGGCGGCCCATTGAAACGAGGAAAATAATTCGGAGGCTATAGATTGCGGTGAAAGAGGTGGCAATAAGTGTTAAGGCAAGGGCTCAGGCGTTTAGGTGAGATGTGTTTAAAGCTTCAATGATTGCGTCTTTTGAGAAGAATCCGGCTAAAAAAGGGGTTCCTGTTAGGGCGAGGCTGCCTAGTGTGAGGCAGGATGAAGTAAAGGGTGTAAGGTGTTGCATCCCTCCCATTTTACGGATATCTTGTTCATCATTCAGGCTGTGAATAATTGAGCCGGAGCAGAGGAAAAGTATAGCTTTAAAGAAGGCATGGGTGCAGATATGGAGGAATGCAAGTTGTGGTTGATTTAGTCCAAGGGTAACCATTATGAGGCCTAACTGGCTAGAAGTTGAGAAGGCTACGATTTTTTTAATATCATTTTGGGTAAGAGCACAGGTGGCTGTAAAGACCGTTGTTAGGGCTCCTAGACAAAGACAAGTAGTGAGGGCTGTAGGATTATTATTTAAGAGAGGACTAAGGCGAATTAAGAGGAAAATTCCAGCAACAACCATGGTGCTTGAATGTAGTAGGGCTGAGACTGGTGTAGGGCCCTCCATGGCGGCGGGGAGCCAGGGGTGTAGGCCAAATTGTGCTGATTTCCCGGTGGCGGCCAAAATTAGTCCGAGCAGAGGAAGGGTAAGATCTATATTTTGTGAGGTAGAGAAGATTTGTTGCATTTCTCATGAGTTAAGATTAGCCATTATTCAGGCTATGGCAAGGATGAGGCCAATATCGCCAACACGGTTGTATAGGACAGCTTGAAGAGCAGCGGTATTTGCATCTGCTCGGGAATATCACCAACCAATTAACAAAAAGGACATAATGCCAACCCCCTCTCATCCAATAAATAGTTGAAACATATTATTGGCGGTGACAAGAATGATTATTGCAATTAGGAATACAAGCAGATATTTAAAGAATCGATTTATATTAGGGTCCGCGTGCATATATCAGGCTGCAAACTCAAGAATAGATCAAGTCACGAATAAAGCGACTGGTGTAAAGATAATTGAGTAGTTATCAAAGTAGAAGCTGATATGAATGTCAAAAGTTTGTGTACTCATTCAAGATCACGAGGAGGTAATGATTTCAGCTCCCTGGTTAAGAAAGAGGGTGAGGGGAATCAGGCTTACAAAAAATGCTATTTTTACACTTGTTTTAGGATGGGTTAGAGCTCAGTTTTGTTGTAAGGGGGAAGGGTGAATAGAGGTTATTACTGGGTAAAGCAGTAGCGCAAAGATTGTTATAAGGCAGGAGGTTATTATTAGCGCGCAGGGGGGCATAGCTTCTACTTGGAGTTGCACCAAGAGTTTTTGGTTCCTAAGACCAATGGATGAGCTATTATCCTTTAGAAGCGGCTCGAGTGAGCCTCGGGGTCCAACCGAGGTGGCGAAGATTAGCAGTCTTCGTTGCTAGCGAGCATCTCTCGGTGGACAAGAGGATTTTAACCTCTGTTACCAGAATCACAATCTGGTGTTTTAGTTAAACTATGTCTACAGGCAGCCCACCCTGAGATTAGTTCAGGTTTTAGAATAAGGAGAAGGAGTGGAAGGAGGTGTAGTGCAATTAATAGGTGTTCTCGGGAGTGAGTTGGTTCGATTGCTAGAAGGTGGCTTGGTACTTTTCCTCGTTGGGTTATGAGAAACATGTATAGAGAGTACCCGGCCGTAATTAAAATACCCAGGCCTGTCAGTACAATTGTAGATCATGACCAGTTAAACAAGGACGAAATAATTATTAGCTCTCCTATCAGATTAGGAAGAGGTGGGAGTGCTAAGTTTGCTAAAGCCATAATAAATCATCAGGTAGCTATTAAAGGTAGGATGGTTTGAAGGCCTCGGGCTAAAATCATTGTTCGGCTGTGAGTTCGTTCGTAGTTGGTGTTAGCTAAGCAGAATAATGCGGAGGAAGTCAGTCCATGAGCAATTATTAGAATTAAAGCACCTGTAAAGCCTCAGGGTGTTTGAATTAAGATCCCCCCGACTACAAGGCCCATATGGCTGACAGAAGAGTAAGCAATTAGTGATTTTAGGTCTGTTTGCCGAAGGCAAATAGAACCAGTTATGATGATGCCTCATAACGCTAAAATAATAAAAGGATAGCTTAGCTCCTTTGTTAGAGGGTCAAGGATAACTAATATACGAATCATACCATAACCCCCAAGTTTTAGCAAAACAGCGGCCAGAATTATGGAGCCAGCTACAGGGGCCTCAACATGTGCCTTAGGTAATCAAAGATGTATGCCATAAAGTGGTATTTTTACGAGGAAAGCCAGTATACACCCTGCTCATCAGAGCTTGTCTAGAAGAGTAGAGAGTTGGAGGGGGCCAAGGTATTGGATAATAAAAAACGACAGTGATCCCGTTGAAGAGTACAGGAGGGAGAGGGCCACTAGAAGTGGCAGTGATCCTGCCAAGGTATAAAATAAAAAATAGGTTCCTGCGTTTAGTCGTTCTGCTTGGTTGCCTCAGCGGGTAATTAGAATAAGAGTAGGGATTAGGGTAGCTTCGAATATTACATAAAATATTATAGCCTCAGTAGCTCCAAAGGCTAGGATTAAAAAAATTTGGAGAGATGTTAAGACCGAGATGTAGAGTCGTTGTCGGGCAAGGGGCTCATGGGAAACGTGGTTTTGGCTTGCGAGGATTATTAGGGGAAGAAGTCAGCAGGATAATACAAGAAGGGGGGTGGAGAGGGTGTCTGTTGCTAGGTAATTATTAGTAGTAGTTCAGCCCGTTTCAGTGATGTATTTGAATCATGAGAGGCTTGCAGTAGCGATGAGTAGGCTGTGGAGAAGGACTGTAGGTCACAGTCACTTCTTAGGCACTATTCATGTTACAGGCACTAAGGCTAGAGTGGGGATAAGAATTTTTAGCATTGTAGAAGGTTAAGGGATTGGAGGCGGTCTGTCCCATGAGTGCGAGCTGTAGCAACTAAGAGGGCGAGACCAGTGCTGGCCTCACATGCTGAGAATGCAAGAAGCAAAATGGGGGGAGTTGAAAAGCTTATGGAGGCAAAATTTATTGTTCATAGGGACAGAGCAATAAATAAAGATAATATTATAGCTTCAAGACATAGAAGGGCTGAGAGAAGGTGAGTTCGGTGAAAGGCTAAACCAGACAGCCCTAGTATAAAGGCCGCAGAGAAAGAGAAATGTACAGGAGTCATAAGACGAGTATGGACTTTAACCATAAGTGTCTGAGCCGAAATCAGATGTTTTTCTTAAACTAGCCGTCTATTCAGCCCATTCTAAGCCGCCTTGTAACCACTCATAAATAAGTCCGGCGGTTAAGAGAACAAGAACTGCTGAGGCCCAAAAAAATGTTAAGAGGGGCGAGGAAAGTTGGTCTCCTCAGGGTAGGGGGAGGAGTAGTGCAATTTCTAGGTCAAATAACAGAAATAGGATGGCGACTAAAAAAAATCGCATAGAAAAAGGGAGGCGGGCGGACCCTAAAGGATCGAAGCCACACTCGTAAGGGGATAATTTTTCATGATCAGGGGTCATTAAAGGGAGTCAAAATGAGACGAGGGCTAGGACCGAAGATAAAATAATAGGGATTAGAACAATTGCTGTGATTAAGTTCATTATCTTTCCTTGGATTTTAACCAAGACCGTGTAATTGGAAGTCACCTATACTGAGTTAGTACTAGAAAGATTATGATCCTCATCAGTAAATTGAGATGTAGAGGAAAAGTCATACTACATCTACGAAATGTCAGTATCATGCGGCAGCTTCAAAGCCGAAGTGGTGCTCCGATGTAAAATGGTATCAGGTTTGGCGTAGGAGGCAGGCAGCTAGGAAGGTTGAGCCAATAATTACGTGCAGGCCATGGAAGCCAGTTGCGACAAAGAAGGTTGAGCCGTAGACCCCATCTGCGATTGTAAAAGGGGCCTCGTAGTATTCTAGGCCTTGAAGAAAAGTAAAGTAGAAGCCAAGAAGAATTGTTAGAAGCAGAGATTGAATAGCTTGTTTTCGTTCTCCTTCTATAATGCTGTGATGTGCTCATGTAACAGTAACTCCAGAGGCTAGAAGAACTGCGGTGTTTAGGAGGGGAACTTCAAAGGGGTTAAGAGGTGTAATTCCGGTAGGGGGTCAGCAGGCTCCTAGTTCCGGAGTAGGAGCTAGGCTTGCATGGTAGAAAGCTCAGAAAAAGCCAAGGAAAAAGAATACTTCTGATGTAATGAAGAGAATTATTCCATAGCGTAGGCCTTTTTGAACGGGCATTGTGTGGTGACCTTGGTATGTCCCCTCTCGAATGATGTCTCGTCACCATTGATATATTGTAAGAAGGAGAAGAATGGTGCCAAGGGTTATTAGGGTTGTTGAATTGTAATGGAATCAAATTGCCAGGCCGGATGTTATTAACAAAGCGGCAGCGGCTCCTGTTAAAGGTCAGGGGCTTGGGTCAACCATGTGGTATGCATGTGCTTGATGGGTCATTAAACGTTTTCTTGTAGATATAGGCTTAGTAGTAATACAAATACGTGGGCCTGAATTAATGCGACGGCGATTTCGAGAAGGGTTAGAAGAAATAAAAGGGCTGTCGTGATTAAAGCCACTGCGGGGAGAAAGGATATTAAGACATAAACTGCCGTGGAGACTAGCTGGAGCAGCAGGTGCCCTGCAGTTAAGTTTGCAGTCAGTCGGACCCCTAAGGCAAATGGGCGGATAAATAAGCTTAAGGTTTCGATAATAATAAGCACCGGGATAAGTGCCGGGGGAGTTCCTTCTGGAAGAAGGTGGGCTAATGAGACTGTAGGCTGGCCTCGGAGACCAATAATAACTGTTGCTAGCCATAAAGGTACGGCGAGTCCTATATTTATAGACAGCTGGGTTGTGGGGGTAAAGGTGTAGGGAAGGAGGCCTAATATATTAATTGTAATAAGAAATAATATTAAGGATATTAGTATTAAGGCTCATTTATGTCCTGCAAAGTTGATTGGTAGAAGAAGCTGATTAGTAAAGTTGCTAATAAACCAGCCTTGTAGGGCTAGTAAGCGGCTATTTACTCAGCGGGATGTAGCGGTGGGAAATAGGAGTCAGGGGACTAGGAGAGCAAGAGCAATCAGGGGGATTCCTAAAAAAACTGGGCTAATAAACTGGTCAAAAAAGCTTAGTGTCATAGTCAGGTTCAGGGATTTGTTTCGAGCTTCTCAGCGCTTTGGGCGTTTGGGGTATTAGGAAATGTATGGGATAATACTTTAGGGGGAATAACTGTCAAAAGGATTGATCAGGAAAGGACTAAAATCATTAGCCAAGGTGCAGGGTCCAGCTGTGGCATGCTCGCTAAGGGTGGTTGGGGGCCACCAATCTTTAGCTTAAAAGGCTAACGCTAGGGCCCAATTTAGCTTCTCAGCGAAAGGTCTTCAAGTAAGGTTATAGCTCAGCTTTCAAAGTCTTTTAAAGGAATGGCTTCCACGACGATAGGCATAAAGCTGTGGTTTGCTCCACAAATTTCTGAGCATTGGCCGAAGAAAAGGCCTGTTCGAGACACAGTAAAAGCTGTTTGATTTAAGCGTCCGGGGACTGCATCTATTTTTACTCCTAAAGCAGGCACGGCTCAGGAGTGAATTACGTCTTCTGATGAGACTAACACGCGTACTGGGGATTCCGTAGGGAGAACTACTCGGTGGTCGACTTCTAGGAGGCGGAATTGACCGGGAGTAAGGTCTTGTGTAGGGGCCATATATGAGTCAAATGCGAGGTCCTCATAGTCAGTGTATTCGTAGGATCAGTATCACTGATGCCCGATTGCTTTAATAGTTAAGTGGGGGGAATTAATTTCGTCCATTATGTATAAGATCCGAATAGAGGGGAAAGCAATTAAAATTAGGACAATAGCTGGGAGAATTGTTCAAATGATTTCAATTTCTTGAGAATCGAGAATATACTTGTTTGTGAGCTTAGTTGTTACTATTGCAACAATAATGTAAAGAACTAAAACACTAATTAAGAACACAATTATTAAGGCGTGATCATGAAAGCGGAGAAGCTCTTCTATAAGGGGGGAGGCTGCGTCTTGGAGTCCTAGCTGCGAAGGGTGGGCCATTAGTTAAGATACGCAGGGTTTTAACCTACAATTATGCCTTGACAAAGCAGTGTAATATCTATTTTACTAGTATCTTATGAAGAAAGTGGCAGAGTGGTTATGTGCTTGGCTTGAAACCAATTTATGGGGGTTCGATTCCCTCCTTTCTCGTCTTAACGTCATTGGACCTGAACAAATGCGGGCTCCTCAAATGTGTGGTAGGGAGGAGGGCAGCCATGTAATCATTCGATATTTGTTGATGTTAATTCTACGTGCGAAACTTCTCGTTTAGCTGCAAATGCTTCTCAGATAATAAAAAGAAACATAATTACGGCTACAAGGGAAATTAGTGAGCCGAACGAAGATACAGTATTTCAAAGGGTGTAGGCGTCAGGATAGTCGGAGTATCGGCGGGGCATTCCGGCAAGCCCAAGGAAGTGTTGGGGGAAAAATGTTAAGTTTACTCCGGCAAATATAACTCCAAAGTGAACTTTTGTTCAAGTGTCATGTAGGGTGTATCCTGAAAATAGGGGGAATCAGTGAACAAAGGCGGCTACGATAGCAAATACAGCTCCTATCGATAAGACATAATGAAAATGGGCAACTACATAATAAGTGTCGTGAAGAATAATATCTAGCGAGGAGTTTGCTAGCACAATTCCTGTTAAGCCTCCTACTGTAAATAAGAAAATGAAGCCAAGGGCCCAAAGTAATGGGGTTTCTCATTTAATAGCTCCTCCATGAAGAGTGGCTAGTCAGCTGAATACTTTAACACCCGTAGGGATGGCAATAATTATAGTGGCGGAAGTGAAGTAAGCTCGCGTGTCAACGTCCATCCCAACCGTAAACATATGATGTGCTCAGACGATAAACCCAAGGAGGCCAATTGCCATTATTGCTCAAACTATTCCTATATACCCGAAGGGCTCTTTTTTACCAGAGTAATAGGCAACAATATGGGAAATCATTCCAAACCCGGGGAGGATAAGAATGTATACTTCTGGGTGACCAAAGAATCAAAAGAGGTGTTGGTATAAGATAGGGTCTCCACCTCCTGCAGGGTCGAAAAAGGTAGTGTTTAAATTTCGATCTGTTAAGAGCATAGTAATTCCTGCGGCCAGGACAGGTAATGAAAGAAGTAGGAGGACAGCAGTAACGAGAACAGCTCATACAAATAGGGGCATCTGATATTGTGTCATTGCAGGGGGTTTTATATTTATAATTGTAGTGATAAAATTAATAGCTCCGAGAATTGAAGAGATACCAGCCAGGTGGAGAGAAAAGATAGTTAAGTCTACAGAAGCTCCCGCGTGGGCAAGGTTGCCTGCAAGAGGGGGGTAAACAGTCCAACCGGTACCAGCTCCTGCCTCGACCCCAGATGATGCAAGGAGAAGCAGGAAGGAAGGGGGCAGAAGTCAAAAGCTCATGTTATTCATACGCGGGAATGCTATATCAGGAGCTCCGATCATAAGAGGAATAAGTCAGTTTCCAAAGCCTCCAATTATGATGGGCATAACTATAAAGAAAATTATTACAAAGGCATGAGCTGTGACGACTACATTGTACATTTGGTCGTCCCCAAGAAGGGCGCCGGGCTGGCTCAGCTCTGCCCGAATTAGTAGGCTTAAAGCAGTCCCCACTATTCCTGCTCAGGCACCAAAGATTATATACAGGGTGCCAATATCTTTATGATTAGTTGAAAAGAGTCAACGGGTGGTGGCCACGGGTATGATGGCTGAGGGTTAAGCGGTGGATTGTAGCCCCACAAACAGAGGTTTAAGTCCTCTTCATACCAGCCCTGAGGTGTAATCACATGTCAGATTGCAAATCTGAAGTAGCAGGTTTACCGCCTGCCGGGGCTTTCCCCGCCGGTCACCCCCCCCCCCGGCGGGGAAAGTAGATGGATGCTCGCTGGTTTGAGCGCTTAGCTGTTAACTAAGATCTTGCAGGATCGAGGCCTGCCCATCTAGAATAAGGCTTTGGCTTAATTAAAGTACCTGTTTTGCATACAGGAGATGTGGGCTAGTACCCCGCAAGTCTTACAGAGGCTGAGAGATTTTCACTCCCACTGAGGGCTTTGAAGGCCCTAGGTCTGGTTAGCCTAAGCCTCTAGAAGCTAAGCATAGCAAGGGCTCCAGGGGTGAGGGGTAGGAGGACCGCTGTTATAGTCAGCGTGAGTGCTAGGGGAAGTGTTGTTTGGGTTGTGTGGGTTCGCCATAAGGGGGTTCCCATGGTCGTATTTGGGGAAACTGTTAAGGTGGAGGCGTAAGCAATCCGGAGGTAGAAGTAAAGACTTAGGAGGGCGCTGAGTGCGGCTAGTGTTGCAATTAAAGGTAGTCCCTGTTTAGATAGTTCTACGATAATTATTCACTTAGGCATGAACCCTGTTAGGGGAGGGAGACCCCCTAATGAGAGGAGAATAAGTGGAACCATTGCAGTGAGTACAGGGGTTTTAGCCCATATTATAGTGAGGGAGCTGATTGAGGTGGCGTTATTTATTTTGAATGTGGTGAATGCGGCGGCAGTTATTACAAAATATGTAATTAAAGCCAGGAGTGAGAGGGAGGGGCAGAATTGAAGAACTAAAAGCATTCAGCCAAGGTGCGCAATAGATGAGTATGCTAGAATTTTGCGCAGTTGCGTTTGGTTTAAGCCACCTCAACCCCCAATAAAGGTTGAGGCGATTCCAAGAAAAATGAGGAGGTTAGGGTTAGTAGGTTGAATCTGAAGGAGGAGAATAAAAGGGGCGAGTTTTTGTCACGTGGACATCAGAAGTCCGGTGCTGAGAGTTAGTCCCTGAAGTACCTCGGGCATTCATGAGTGGAGGGGGGCAAGTCCAATTTTCAATGCGAGGGCAACTGTAATAATTGTTGTAGGGAGGGGGTGGGATATCTGGGTGATGTCCCATTGTCCTTCAATTCAGGCGTTTGTGACTGCTGCAAATATAAGGGTGGCGGCTGCTGTGGCCTGGGTTAAAAAGTACTTTGTTGTTGCTTCAACAGCTCGGGGGTGGTGACACTGTGCTATTAAAGGAATAATTGCAAGAGTATTAATCTCTAGGCCTATTCAGGCGAGGAGCCAGTGGGAGCTTATAAAGGCAAGTGTAGTTCCTAAGCCCAGACTAAATAATAAAGTAGTCAAGATGTAAGGGTTCATTAGTAAAGGAAGGATTTTAACCAACATTTCCGGGGTATGGGCCCGGAAGCTTTTTTAGCTGACTTTACTAGTAAGTGGTGTAGTGGAAGCACAGAGAGTTTTGATCTCTCCGGGGAGGGTTCGAACCCCTTCTTTCTAAGGAGCTGGGGGGATTTTAACCCCCGTGATACACTCTATCAAAGTGGTCCTTAAAGCTCGGGCACAGCTCCGGGTTATAGTTGGGGGGGAAGTCCCCCAAGGGAAATAGGAAGCGCCAGATGTCAAATAATAAGTGATAGTGTTAAGGGGAGGAAGTTTTTTCAGACTAGGTGCATGAGTTGGTCGTATCGGAAGCGGGGGTATGAGGCTCGAACCCAAAGAAATAGTATTGAAAGCAGGGCTGCCTTGGTCATTAGATTTATAGAAGTGAGCTCAGGAATCGATGGGATATGTGATGCCCCTAGAAATAAAAGGGCTGAAAGGGTGTTCATGAGAAGAATATTGGCATATTCTGCAAGAAAAAATAGGGCGAAGGGGCCTCCTGCATATTCTACATTAAAGCCAGAGACTAGTTCAGATTCTCCTTCTGTTAGATCAAAGGGGGCTCGGTTAGTTTCGGCCAGAGTTGAAATATATCATATGGCTGCTATAGGTCAGGCAGGTAAAATTAATCAGATGTTCTCTTGGGCTACGTTAAATGTATGCAGTGTAAAGCCGCCGGCAATGATAATGAGGGAGAGTAGAATAAGTCCGAGGCTCACTTCATAAGAGATGGTTTGCGCTACAGCTCGGAGGGCCCCAATTAGTGCATATTTTGAATTTGAGGCTCATCCTGAGCCAAGAATAGAATAGACTGCCAGGCTGGAGAGTGCTAGTAAAAATAGGATGGTTAGGTTAAGGTCTACAACGGGATAGGGCATAGGGATGGGTGCTCATAAAGCCATGGCTAATGTAAGGGCAAGTATGGGGGTTAGAAGAAACAAAAAGGGAGACGAGGTCGAGGGGCGGATTGGTTCTTTAATAAAAAGTTTCAGGCCATCTGCGATTGGTTGAAGAAGGCCATAGGGCCCTACAATATTGGGGCCTTTCCGCAGTTGTATGTAGCCAAGAACTTTCCGTTCGATTAACGTAAGGAATGCTACAGCTAAGAGAACGGGTACAATGTAGGTTAGGGGGTTAATTACATGGGTGATGAGGGTAGAAATCATAGTTAAGGAGAGGACTTGAACCCCTGTGGAAAGGGCTTAGGCCTTTTGCAATATCCGGGCTCTGCCACCTTAACATGCCATGATTTATGGCTCAAAGGTTGTCCTCCCTTGCTTACTTTATTAGGTGTCAGTAAGTGGGAGTGAGGCTTATTAATAACAGAGGCTTCATTTCTTTGGTCCTTTCGTACTGAAATAAATTACATCATAGATAGAAACCGACCTGGATTACTCCGGTCTGAACTCAGATCACGTAGGATTTTAATCGTTGAACAAACGAACCCTTAATAGCGGCTGCACCATTAGGATATCCTGATCCAACATCGAGGTCGTAAACCCCCTTGTCGATATGGGCTCTATAAGAGGATTGCGCTGTTATCCCTAGGGTAACTGGGTCCGTTGATCGGCGGGTGCCGGGTCAGTAAGGTCAGAAGTTCTGTTAATTAGAGCGGGTGCTCTTGTTTTTAGGACGTAGGGTCCCAGTCCACGTGGGGGTTTTTTGTTTCCCCGCGGTCGCCCCAACCAAAGGCATCCAAACTGTGGTCATAAGGTTAAGTCCCTTTATTAGGGGTTGATTACATGAGCAGTTTTTACACCTAAAGCTCCATAGGGTCTTCTCGTCTTATGATAATATCCCCGCCTCTGCACGGGGAGGTCAATTTCATTAACTTGAGAAAGGAGACAGCTAAGCCCTCGTCATGCCATTCATACAGGTCTCTATTTAAGAGACAAGTGATTACGCTACCTTCGCACGGTTAAGATACCGCGGCCGTTAAACCCAGAGTCACAGGGCAGGCGGGACCTCTTATGTGGGGATTTCAAGAGGCGATGTTTTTGGTAAACAGGCGAAGCTTGTGTTTGCCGAGTTCCTTCTTTCTCTTTTAGTTTTTCCTTTGGGCACGCCAGTGTGGGGGTAAAGGTGGATAGTTGATTGTTTTTCTTGTATTTGTAAAACATTTTCATTTCCCTCTGTAGTTGGGACCTTTAATGTTCGGTGCGGGTTCGTTCCGATATACACTTGTGCCTGGAGAAAGTCTTGTCTTTCTTATTACTCATTTTAGCATAATCTTTCCTATGGGGGCATAGGGAGGCCTGTTAGTAGTGGGGGAATCAGAAAATTTATTGGAATTTATGGGAAGAGCAATATTTGAGCTTTAACGCTTTCTTTAAGGATGGCTGCTTTCAGGCCCACCAAAATATTAGTCCCTTAATTATTATAATCTTTATCCTCCGGGTAAAGTTGTATCTTTAAATAAAGGAGCTGTACCTCCTTTAGCTAACTCCTTAATATTCTTTTAATCGGGCTTGATGGCTTTGATTTGAGAAGTAAAAAGGGCTGAACTTCTATCCAATTCTCAGGCAACCAGCTATAACTAAGTTCGGTAGGTCTGTCACCTCTACTCAGAGCTCCTCCCACTCTTTTGCCACAGAGACGGGTGTGCCCTATTAATAGGCTGTCTCGGAGTAGCTCACTTAGTTTCGGGGGATTGGACTAAAAATCGTTTTGCCCAAGAGGTGCTAGCTAAATCATGATGCAAAAGGTACGAGGTGTTATCTCTGCTTATTATCGCTTAACTGGGTTGTTTCACTTCTTTTTCAGCATTCCCTTGCGGTACTTTTTCTATCGCTCAAATGTCTCTTTCTATCTCCTATACTAAAGAGGAAAAATGGTTTGTTTAGTGTTGTGAATAAATAAGGGTTTATTAATGTTTAGTTGTTGGTTTTAATTGTTTGGGCTAGCTAGTGGGCTCAGGGTAATCCGACTTGCACGGATGACTTCTCGGTGTAAGGGAGATGCTTTACTACTTTAGCTATACTCTGATATAACCAAGTGCACTTTCCAGTACACTTACCATGTTACGACTTGCCTCCCCTTTGCAGTTATAGCGTTTTATGAAATTACTTTTAAGAGCTAGGGGAGGGTGACGGGCGGTGTGTGCGCGCTTCAGGGCCAATTTCAGAAGGGCACTCTATTCTCTTCTTACTACTAAATCCTCCTTCAGATATGTATTTCAGTATATCATCCGTATTTTCTATACTAGAAAATGTAGCCCATTTCTTCCCTTTCCGTACGCTACACCTCGACCTGACGTTTTGGGCTGTGCCAATTCTGCTAACTGTTGTCCCTTCACAGGGTAAGCTGACGACGGCGGTATATAGGCGGGGAGAACAAGAAAAGGTGAGGTTTAACGGGGATTATCGGTTCCAGAACAGGCTCCTCTAGGGGGATCTAAAGCACCGCCAAGTCCTTTGGGTTTTAAGCTTAAGCTCGTAGTCCCCAGGCGGATAGAGGTGTAATCTCCTATCAATGTTTAGGGCTAAGCATAGTGGGGTATCTAATCCCAGTTTGTTTCTTAGCTTTCGTGGGTTCAGAAGTTATAAAGCCACCTTCGTAGTTGTACTTCTAGCTTTCGGATGCGTATAACAGCCTTGAAAGCATTCGGCTTTAATTGTATAAAATATTCCTAACCACGCTTTACGCCGGTGTCTATCAGCTTGGGCCCCCCGTATAACCGCGGTGGCTGGCACGGGTTTTACCGGCCCTCTTAACCTTGACTAAGTCAAGCTTTCACTTATGGCTTAATGTTTATCACTGCTGAGTTCCCTTGAGGGTGTGGCTAAGCAAGGCGTCTTGGGCTAATTGTTATTGTGCCTGATACCAGCTCCTTATTTCCGAGGGCGGAAGTTGCAGGGCATTCTCACGGGGGCGCGGAGACTTGCATGTGTAAGATAGGTTAGAGTTGATAGAAAAGTCAGGACCAAGCTTTTGTGCTCTTGGAACTTTCCACGGTCCATCTCAACATCTTCAGTGTTGTGCTTTGCTTAAGCTACAAGGGC